ATAAATCAAGAAAAAATTACTAATAAAAAAAAAATTCACTTTATCTTTATTTCGACTATAAAAAAGTCACTTTATAATATTAGTAAGAAAAATTCACATATTTTTTGTGATTTATCCTACTTGTCACAAGCATATGTATTTTACAAATTATCACAAACCCAAGTTATTAATTTGTCTAAATTTAGATCTGTTCTTCAATATAACACAACGTCTTGCTTCCTTAAGACTAAAATAAAGGACTATTTTAAAACACTAGGAATATTTCATTCGGAATTAAAACATAAGAAACTTCAGAGTTATAGAATCAATCAATGGAAAAACTGGTTAAGATGGCATTATCAATACGATTTATCTCAGATTAGATGGTCTAGATTAATGCCAAAAAAATGGCGAACTAAGGTTAATCAAAGTTGTATGGCTCAAAATAAAAATAGAAACTTAAACAAATGGAATTCATATGAAAAAGACCAATTAATTCATTACAAAAAAGAAAATGATTCGGAACTCTATTCATTATCAAACCAAAAAGATAATTTTAAAAAATGTTATAGATATGGTCTTTTAGCATATAAATCAATTAATTATGAAAATAAAAGTGACTCATTTTTTTCTAGATTACCCTTTCAAGTAAAGAAGAACTTAGAAATTTCGTATAATTCTAACACGTCCAAACACAACTTTGTTGATATGCCCGGCAATCTTCATATCAATAATTATCTAAGAAAGGTCAATATTCTAGATATAGAAAGAAATCTCGATAGAAAATATTTTGATTGGAAAATTATCCATTTTTCTCTTAGACAAAAAGGAGATATTGAAGCCTGGGTTAAGATCGATACCAACAGTAATCCAAATACTAAAATTGGTATTAATAATTATCAAATAATTGATAAAATTGAGAAAAAAGGGGTTTTTTATCTTACAACTCATCAAAATCCAGAAAAAACTCAAAAAAATTCGAAAAAAGTCTTTTTTGATTGGATGGGAATGAATGAAAAAATATTTAATCGTCCCATATTGAATCTGGAATTTTGGTTCTTCCCAGAATTTGTACTACTTTATAATGTCTATAAAATAAAACCGTGGATTATACCAAGCAAATTCCTTCTTTTTAATTTGAATACAAATGAAAATGTTATTCAAAATAAAAACCAAAAACAAAACTTTTTTCTACCATCAAATAAAAAAATAAAGAATCGAAGTCAAGAAACAAAAGAACCCCCAAGTCAAAGAGAGCGTGGATCAGATATAGAAAACAAAGGAAATCTGAGCCCTGTTTTTTCAAAACATCAAACCGATCTTGAAAAAGATTACGTGGAATCAGACACAAAAAAGGGTCAAAATAAAAAACAATACAAAAGCAACACGGAAGCAGAACTAGATTTGTTCTTGAAACGTTATTTGCTTTTTCAATTGAGATGGAACGATGCTTTGAATAAAAGAATGCTCGAAAATATCAAGGTATATTGTCTCCTGCTTCGACTGATAAATCCAACCAAAATTACTATATCGTCAATTCAAAGGAGAGAAATGAGTTTGGATATAATGCTGATTCAGGCAAATTTACCTCTTACAGACTTGATGAAGAAGGGGGTATTGATTATCGAACCTATTCGGTTGTCTGTAAAACATAATGGACAATTTATTATGTATCAAACCATAGGTATTTCATTGGTTCATAAAAGTAAACACCAAACTAATCAAAGATACCGAGAACAAAGATATGTTGATAAAAAGAATTTTGACGAATTCATTCTGCAACCTCAAACTCAAAGAATAAATACAGAAAAAACTCATTTTGATTTGCTTGTTCCTGAAAATATTTTATGGTCTAGACGTCGTAGAGAATTGAGAATTCGAAGTTTTTTTAATTCTTTGAATTGGAATGTCGTCGATAGAAATTCAGTATTTTGCAACGAAACCAATGTAAAAAACTGGAGTCAATTTTTGGGTGAACGGAAACCCCTTTATAAAGATAAAAATAAATTAATTAAATTTAAGTTCTTTCTTTGGCCTAATTATCGATTAGAAGATTTAGCTTGTATGAATCGTTATTGGTTTGATACCAATAATGGTAGCCGTTTCAGTATCTTAAGGATACATATGTATCCACGATTGAAAATTAATTGATAGTACTATATACCCTGTCTCGTATAGAGTATCTGAAAGCAAACAAATGCAAACATGCCTTGTTTTACATCTCATTCGAATCTAATTCGAGTAGACAATACTAAATCAATAAAATAAGGTATTGATTAGATCTAGAAATGAATCAACAGAATCTTCTTCATTTTAGGATTTTAGGTTTCAATTATTCGCTTTTGTGACTGAAAAAAACGTACCTACCACCTTTTTGGATTCCTATCTGAATCAAATTTGAAATTTGATTAATTTATTGGAATTGCTAAAATTAGAGGTTCATAAAGAAATTAAGTCTATATACCACGTTCAAATTACTGGCATTATTATTACTGATCAATAAAATTCTAAAAAATCCATATCTGTAAAATAAAGAAAGGGGAAATTCATTTATGGTAAAAAATTCTGTCATTTCAGTTATTTTTCAAAAAGAAAAGAAAGGATCTGTTGAATTTCAAGTATTCAATTTCACCAATAAGATACGGAGACTTACTTCACATTTAGAATTGCACAAAAAAGACTATTTATCTCAGAGAGGTTTGAAGAAAATTTTGGGAAAACGTCAACGACTGCTAGCTTATTTGGCAAAAAAAAATAGAGTACGTTATAAAGAATTAATTAATCAGTTGGACATTCGAGAGACAAAAACTCGTTAATTTGATTAATTTGAAGAGTTATTTCATTTTCACTTATATGTTTCGATTAAATTTTGATGAACTTCTTTTCACTTTCAGTAATTCATGGAAGAATGAATCGTTAAAAAACTTATGACTGCACCAACTACAAGAAAAGACCTCATGATAGTCAATATGGGGCCTCAGCACCCATCAATGCACGGTGTTCTTCGACTCATCGTTACTCTAGATGGTGAAGATGTTGTCGACTGCGAACCAATATTGGGTTATTTACATAGAGGGATGGAGAAAATTGCGGAAAACCGAACAATTATACAATATTTGCCTTATGTAACACGTTGGGATTATTTAGCTACTATGTTCACAGAAGCAATAACCATAAATGGACCCGAACAATTAGGCAATATTCAAGTACCTAAAAGGGCTAGCTATATCAGAGTCATTATGTTGGAGTTGAGTCGGATAGCTTCTCATTTGTTATGGCTCGGTCCTTTTATGGCGGATATTGGTGCACAGACCCCTTTCTTCTATATTTTTCGAGAAAGAGAATTGATATATGACCTATTCGAAGCTGCCACCGGTATGCGAATGATGCATAATTATTTTCGTATTGGAGGAGTGGCTGCCGATCTACCCTATGGCTGGATAGATAAATGTTTGGATTTTTGCGATTATTTTTTAACAGGGGTTGCTGAGTATCAAAAACTTATTACCCGGAATCCTATTTTTTTAGAACGAGTTGAAGGCGTAGGCATTATTGGGAGAGACGAGGCAGTAAATTGGGGTTTATCGGGACCAATGCTACGAGCTTCCGGAATAGAGTGGGATCTTCGTAAAGTTGATCATTATGAGTCTTACGACGAATTTGATTGGCAGGTTCAATGGCAACGAGAAGGGGATTCATTAGCTCGTTATTTAGTACGAATCGGTGAAATGACAGAATCCATAAAGATTATTCAACAGGCTCTGGAAGGAATTCCAGGAGGGCCTTACGAAAATTTAGAAATGCGACGTTTTGACAGATTAAAAGATCCTGAATGGAATGATTTTGAATATCGGTTTATTAGTAAAAAGCCTTCTCCAACTTTTGAATTGTCGAAACAAGAACTTTATGTGAGAGTTGAAGCCCCAAAAGGAGAATTGGGGATTTTTCTGATAGGAGACCAGAGCGTTTTTCCTTGGAGATGGAAAATTCGCCCACCAGGTTTTATCAATTTGCAAATTCTTCCTCAGTTAGTTAAAAGAATGAAATTGGCTGATATTATGACAATACTAGGTAGCATAGATATCATTATGGGAGAAGTTGATCGTTGAAATGATAATTGATACAACAGAAATAGAGACTATCAATTCTTTTTCCAAATTGGAATCCTTAAAAGAAGTCTATGGGATCATATGGATGCTTGTCCCTATTGTGACTCTTGTATTAGGAATCACAATAGGTGTACTAGTAATTGTTTGGTTAGAAAGAGAAATATCTGCAGGAATACAACAACGTATCGGGCCTGAATATGCCGGCCCTTTAGGAATTCTTCAAGCTCTAGCAGATGGGACAAAACTACTTTTGAAAGAGAACCTTATTCCATCTACAGGAGATACTCGTTTATTCAGTATTGGGCCATCCATAGCAGTAATATCTATCTTTCTAAGTTATTCAGTAATTCCTTTTGGTGATCACCTTGTTCTAGCCGATCTTAGTATTGGTGTTTTTTTTTGGATTGCCATTTCAAGTATTGCTCCCGTTGGACTTCTTATGTCGGGGTATGGATCAAATAATAAATATTCCTTTTTAGGTGGTCTACGGGCAGCTGCTCAATCAATTAGTTATGAAATACCATTAGCTCTATGTGTGTTATCAATATCTCTACGTGTGATTCGGTGAGACCTAAAATTTGTCAAAATTCTTTTCTTTCTAGAAACAAGGATAAAAAGATTTGATTGACTATATATATTTTTATTTTTCTTCAGCATTTGAGTTGATGAACTAAACCAGATAGTTATATGAGTGAAAGAAAACGGCTTCTAAATTTGCAGTAAAAAAGTTGAGTCTCATTTCCTATGTACAAGAATCAAATGGTGAAAAAAGTAAACATAAGCAAGAGAGATTGTTTACCCCAAGATTCGTGAATTGTCATGATAGCTTGAAGCGGGTTCAAAAGACCAACTCTATGGAGTTTTTACTGTCTATTACCATAGATGGATTTCCACAACGGGAGGTTTTTGAAA